ATATCGTTGTCTACATTAGAAAAACTCTCCGCTGATGAACTATATAACGAGTGGCTTTATACTAATAAAGATAAAAATAACAACTTAAATAATGAATTGATAAATAGAATTGAGACTTTAGAGAAAGTATTTCTTTCTCTAAATATACTTGAAACAAAAACTAGATTGTATAATGCTGAAACTAAAAACAAAAAAAATTTCCTAGTTAAATTATGTAATACTGAGCCTAAAAACAAAAATTGCCTAGTTAAAATGTATGATCCCTTTTTAAATGGGATGTATCGTGGAAGAATGAAGAAATTATTTTCTTCTTCAATCATAAACGAAACTTCGATAGAAAATTGCACAGAAACATCTGAACTAAATCAAATTCATGATATCCTTCTTCCCTATCCTAATTCTCCAGAATATGAACAGAAAATCGAAAGATCAGAAAAAAAACAAGTAAAAATAGATTCAAATAATAGGTTAAAGTTTTCATTGAACGCAATTCTAACTAACCCTAAGCGTGAAAAAAAATCTATTGGAATAAACAAAATAGGTAAAAAACCCCCTCGATGGTCATACAAATTAATCAATGAGTTGGAACAACATTTTAAAAAACGACGAAAAGAACAAGGCATAATGCAAGGGCTGGATCACCAGCTTCGAACAAGAAGATTTAAACGTATAGCTTTTTTAACTCGTTCCAGACGAAGTTTTAAGAAGTCTCATTTCAAGAATTATAATCTTTATATAAAATTTAATAGAGATTCGGGTTTTATAAGTTATTTAGAAGAACCGGATTTTCGTCGAGCCGTAATAAAAGGATCTATGCGCGTTCAAAGGCGTAAAATGGTTATTTGGGGACCCTCTCAAGGAAATCCCCATTCCCCTCTTTTTTTGGAAAAAATGGAGGATTTTCCTTTTCCTATATCCAACCTAATGAAACTTTTTTTTAATATTAGAGATTGGTTGGGTAAAAAGTCAGAATTCGAAATTTTAGATCAACAACTCCAAATAAAAAAAAATAACCAGGAAGACGCAATGGAATTCTGGGATAACATTCCATATGCACAAAAAACAAGAAGTGTTCTGTTACTAGCTCAATCAATTTTTAGAAGATATATTAAATTACCCTTATTCATAATAGTTAAGAATATTGGCCGTATTTTATTACGGCAATCTCCGGAATGGTATGAGGATTTCCAAGATTGGAATAGAGAAATTTATCTAAAGTGCAGCTATAATGGTCTTCAATTCTCCAAAACGGAATTTCCTAAAAATTGGTTAAGAGAAGGTTTTCAGATCAAAATCCTATATCCTTTTCATTTGAAACCCTGGCACAGATCTAAACTACGACTCTCTGATAGCGATCCAAAGCAACAGGATGATTTTGATTCTTGTTTTTTAACAGTTTTGGGAATGGAAACAGAATATCCTTTTGGGCCTCCTCGAAAAACACCTTCCTTTTTTGAACCTATTTTTAAAGATATAGACTATAAAGTCGAAATCAGAAAATTCAATTTTAGAGTTCGAAGAGTTTTAAAAAAAATAACAAAGAAACAAACAAAAGCTGTTTTATTTGTAAAACAAATAATAAAAGAACTTTTAAAAGGAACAAGAATTCCATTATTTATACCGAGAGAAATATATGAATCAAGTCAAACTCAAACAGAAAATTATTCTATAATCAGTAATAAGATAATTCATGAATCACTTAGTCAAAATCGAGCTACAGGTTGGACAAATTATTTACAGGCAAAAGAAGAAATGAAACATAGAATTGATAGAAGAAACACAATCAGAAATCAAATAGAAATAATGAAAAAAAATAAAAAGAATAATGGGGAATCACCCCCAAAAATTTGGAAACTATTAAAAAGAAAAAATATTGAATTATTAATTCAATTTTGCATTGAAAAAATATACATTGATATCTTTCTATGTATCATTAATATGCGCAGAATCACTCTATACCTTTTTATGGAATCAACAAAAAAAATTGTTGAGAAATACATTGACAATAATAAAAGAAATCAAGATCAAGAAAGGATTAATAAAACAAAACAAAATAAAATTGACTTTATTTCGCCTATGACTATAAAAAAGATATTTGATAATCTTAGAAATAGTAAGCGAAAGTCACATATTTTTTTTAATTTATCTTACTTGTCACAAAAATATGTATTTTTAAAATTATCACAAACCCAAGCAATTAACTTCAATAAGGTAAGATCTATTCTTCAATATAATGGACCATCTTTTTTTCTTAAGAATGAAATAAAGGATTTTTTTGGAAGACAAGGAATTTTTGATTCCGAAATAAGACATAAGAAACTTCCAAATTATGGAATGAATCCATGGAAAAACTGGTTAAGAGGTCATTATCAATACGATTTATCTCAGATTACATGGTCTAGATTAGTCCCCCAAAAATGGCGAAATGGGATAAATACCTCTCAAAATAATGATTTAAAGAAATGGTATTCCTATGAAAAAGACCCTTTTTTTGATTACAAAAAAAAACAAAATTTGCAAGTCTATTTATTATCAAATAAAGAGGATAATTTTGAAAAAAACTATAGATATGATCTTTTATCATATAAATATATTCATTCTGAAACTAAGAAGAAACCCTGTATTTATAGAACATCATTAGAAAGAAATAAGAAGCAGGAAAATTCCACCAGAAATAAAGAAAACTTTTTTAACATACTCAAAAATATTCCTATGAAGAATTATCTAGGAAAAAGTGATATTGTATATATGGAAAAAAATACGGATAGAAAATATTTGGGGTGGAAATTTAATACAAAAATTCAGGTTGAACCTAATAAGGACCAAATAAAGGATCAATTTCATATTTTTTATCTTCCAATTGATTCAAATTGCGAAATCAATTACAAAAGGGTCTTTTTTGATTGGATGGAAATGTCTTTTGATTGGATGGGAATGAATGAAAAATTCTTAATTTTAAATCATCTCATATCAAATCCGAAAGTTTTTTTCTTTCCAGAGTTTGTGATACTATATCATAAATATAAAGAGAAACCTTGGTTTATCCCAAGCAACTTACTTTTTTTTAATTTGAATATAAAACCAAATTTTAGTGAAAATCAAAATAGCAAGGCAAAGCAAGAGCAGGATGATAATTTTTTCAATTTTAGCCCAGCAAATTCAAAACAATATTTTGAATTAAAGAAGCAAAACAATATTGAAGAATATTTTTTAGAATCGATTGAAAAACTAAAAATATTGCTTAAAGGAGATTTTCCTTTGCAGTTAAGATGGACTGGACGTTTGAATCAATTGAATCAAAAAATGATGAATAATATCCAGATATACGGTCTCCTGGTTAGCCTCATAAATGTAAGAAAAATTACTATATCCTATATTCAAAGAAAAGAAATTAATCTGGATATAATGAGGAGGCGTTTAAATCTTACACAATTAACGAAAAGGGGAATATTAATTATGGAACCTGCCCGTCTATCTGTAAAAAATGACGGACAGTTTTTTATGTATCAAATAATAGGTATTTCATTGGTTCATAAAAGTAAGCACCAAAGTAACCGAAACCCCAAAAATGTTGCTAATAAAAATTTTGATGAATCCATTCCAAGACATAAAATAAAAACTCTAAATAGAGACAAAAAGACTTCTGATTTGCTTGTTCCTGAAAAGATTTTATCGTCTAGACGTCGTAGAGAGTTGAGAATTCTAATTTCTTTCAATTTGAATTTAAAGAATCAGAAAGGTGTGCATAAAAATAAATTATTTTGCAAGGAGAACAGGCTAAAAAACTGGAGTCAATTTTTGGATGAAAGTAAAAATATCGACAGAAAAAAAAATGAATTAATTAAATTAAAGTTCTTTTTTTGGCCTAATTATCGATTAGAAGATTTAGCTTGTATGAATCGCTATTGGTTTGATACGAATAATGGGAGCCGTTTGAGTATGTTAAGGATATCTATGTATCCCTGATTTAAATTTTGAGTTTCCTATATATTCTCGTGTTCTATTCTATCAATCATCTTTTTCTTTTTTCTTCTGTCGATGATTGTAAATATCCATGTTATATGCAAGCAACCCGATACACATATTCGCTGTCTTACATCCCAGTCTAGGATACTGCAATAATAAGGAAATGGCGTATCAATCAATTAAAGCTATAAATTAATCTTTGTACTAAACTATTTGATATCGTCTTTTTGTATCACTATCCAAATGAACTCCAAAATCGGATTTAGTAATGTTAATTGATAAAAACAGGAATCTATAATAAATAAATTATGATTATCTATCTATAATAAATAAATTATGATTATGATTATTGTGTATACTACATTAAAATTTCTGACATTATTATTACTGATCAATAAAATAAATATCTGTAAAAAGGGGAGTGTGAAATTCTTTTATGGTAAAAAATTCATTTATTTCAATTATTTTGCAAGAACAAGAAGAAAACAAAGAAAACAGTGGATCTGTTGAATTTCAAGTAGTAAGTTTCACCAACAAGATACGAAGACTTACTTCACATTTGGAATTGCACAAAAAAGATTATTTATCTCAGAGAGGTCTGCGGAAAATTCTGGGAAAACGTCAACGACTACTGGCTTATTTGTCAAAAAAAAATAGAGCACGTTATAAAGAATTAATAGGGCAGTTGAATATTCGAGAGAGAAAAACTCGTTAATTTGAAGAGTTAGTTTGATTAAAAGTTTGATGAACTTCTTTTCGCTTTCAGCAATTCATGGAAGAATGAATCAGGAAAAACCTATGACTGTACCAGCTACAAGAAAAGACCTCATGATAGTCAATATGGGACCTCACCACCCATCAATGCATGGTGTTCTTCGACTCATTGTTACTCTAGATGGTGAAGATGTTATTGACTGTGAACCCATATTGGGTTATTTACACAGAGGTATGGAAAAAATTGCAGAAAATCGAACAATTATACAATATTTGCCTTATGTAACACGTTGGGATTATTTAGCTACTATGTTCACAGAAGCAATAACTGTAAATGCGCCAGAGCAATTGGGCAATATTCAAGTCCCTAAAAGGGCTAGTTATATCAGAGTCATTATGTTGGAGTTAAGTCGTATAGCTTCGCATTTGTTATGGCTTGGCCCTTTTATGGCAGATATTGGGGCACAGACCCCTTTCTTCTATATTTTTCGAGAAAGAGAATTGATTTATGACCTATTCGAAGCTGCCACCGGTATGCGAATGATGCACAATTATTTTCGTATTGGTGGAGTCGCTGCTGATTTACCCTATGGCTGGATAGAAAAATGTTTGGATTTTTGCGATTATTTTTTAACAGGAATTGCTGAATATCAAAAGCTTATTACACGGAATCCCATTTTTTTAGAACGAGTTGAAGGAGTAGGCATTATTGGCGGAGAGGAAGCAATAAATTGGGGTTTGTCGGGACCAATGCTACGAGCTTCCGGAATACAATGGGATCTTCGTAAAGTTGATCATTACGAGTGTTACGACGAGTTTGATTGGGAAGTCCAATGGCAAAAAGAGGGCGATTCATTAGCTCGTTATTTAGTACGAATTAGTGAAATGACGGAATCCATAAAAATTATTCAACAGGCCCTTGAAGGAATTCCGGGAGGGCCCTATGAAAATTTAGAAATCCGCCGCTTTGATAGAGTAAAAGATACTGTATGGAATGAGTTTGACTATCGATTCATTAGTAAAAAACCCTCTCCGACTTTTGAATTGTCGAGGCAAGAACTTTATGCGAGAGTCGAAGCACCAAAAGGAGAATTGGGAGTTTTTCTGATAGGAGATAAGGGTGTTTTCCCTTGGCGATATAAAATTCGCCCGCCGGGGTTTATTAATTTGCAAATTCTTCCTCAGTTAGTTAAAAGAATGAAATTGGCTGATATTATGACGATACTAGGTAGTATAGATATTATTATGGGAGAAGTTGATCGTTAAAATGATAATTGATACAACAGAATTACAAGCTATCAATTCTTTTTCTAGATTGGAATCCTTAAAAGAAGTCTATGGGATCATATGGATGCTTATCCCTATTTTTACTCCTGTATTAGGAATCACAATAGGTGTACTAGTTATTGTTTGGTTAGAAAGAGAAATATCCGCGGGTATACAACAACGTATTGGTCCTGAATACGCAGGACCTTTAGGAATTCTTCAAGCTCTAGCAGATGGTACAAAATTACTTTTCAAAGAGAATCTTCTTCCATCTAGAGGAGATACTCGTTTATTTAGTATTGGACCATCTATAGCAGTCATAGCAATTTTATTAAGTTATTTAGTAATTCCTTTTGGGTATCGTCTTGTTCTAGCCGATCTCAGTATCGGTGTTTTTTTATGGATTGCTATTTCAAGTATTGCTCCTGTCGGCCTTCTTATGTCAGGATATGGCTCCAATAATAAATATTCTTTTTTAGGTGGTCTACGAGCTGCTGCTCAATCAATTAGTTATGAAATACCATTAACTCTATGTGTGTTATCAATATCTCTACGTGTGATTCGTTAAGAGCCCCCTACTTCTTTTCTTTCTAGAAAGATGATTGATTTAATATATATTTTAGTTTTTTTTATATTCGTTTTTTTTTATATTATATATTATTCGGGGGTTGATGAAGGAAACCAGATAGTTATATGAGTGAAAGAAACGGCTTATAAATTTGCAGTAAAAGATTGAATCTCATTTCCTATGTACAAGAGTCAAGAAAAGTAAACATAAGTATTAGAGACTATTTACCCCAAGATTGATTGATTAATCATCATGACTTGAAGCGGGTTCAAAAGATCCACTTTATGAGGCTTTTACTATATTTTACTATACTATTATTATTACTATACTATATATGTATTACCCGAAAGTAGATTCATAAAAATGAGTGGATAGCTAGGAACACTAAAGTACACAAAGGATTCGTAATAGAGATTTTGTAAGTGTATTTTTTTTGTATAAAAAGAATTCTAAGTGGGGCTTTAAATTGGTAGAAATGATTAAGGAGTACTTCCCATGATTCCGATCCAGAGTATACTTCTATTCACCGATTAAGTAAATAACTATCAAGAACGAAGTAATCCTTTAACTTTGTTTAAGGTCCCTTTTTTTGAGAAAGGAGAATAGGAATGAAAAAAAAAAAGAAAGACTGAATGCACTAGATCTATTTTTTTCTATCTCTATATAGAGATAGAATTTTTGTCATGATTCGTGAACTAATGCAGGGTCTAATTTTTCGTAATTGAAAAGGTTAGGTTGAAACGTCTATTGATATTGTTACAAGAAATATTTTATTCAAGGATTAAGTTATTATTCAACAAAGAAGAATTTCAATTATTAAAAGATAAGATGAATTCAGAAGCACTTTATTAGAAATATAGCAGACAGAATTCCAGTGTCTAATAGGGACCTTACGATGGATTTTTTTATCTCTATCTATCTATTCTATCCTACAAACATATCAAGAAAAATAATAATGGGCGGGTCCTTAGATTTATTTGTGACCT